GTATTTTTGAACTCCTCCGAAAGGAAGGATGGCAATTTGATTATTTACCCATCTGAGTCTGATAGATTCTATTTTCTCTTTCTTCAATAGAAAGGAGGGGGGTCAATTTTCTTGTAGAGCCGTATGCACAAAAGATGCCTGTACGGTTGTTCAATTCTATCTTTTTTCTATTCTTTATCTTTCTTTTCTCTTTGCTTTATCATGCGAGATAGAGGAAGCTTTTATTTTGTTATATCATCAGGGTAATGATACATGAACCTTATAGTGCTTTTTATATGGCACAAGTAGGCGAATTTGTCATGGAAGCGGTAGAACTGATGAAACTGCGTGAAACCCTCACAAGGGTTTATGCAGAAAGAACGGGCAAACCCTTCTGGGTTGTACACGAAGATATGGAAAGAGATATTTTTATGTCAGCAACAGAAGCCCAAGCTTATGGAATTGTTGATTTTGTAGCGGTTCAAGGAAAATAACATGGATTTCGCGCAAATCTGTGATTTGAGATTTTATCTTCGAATTGAATATTCTATTAAATAGAAGTAATTCACCATCATTCGGTTAGGATCAATCTAAACCAACCCATCATATTATGTATACGATTCAACATGCCAACTATTAAACAACTTATTAGAAATACAAGACAGCCAATCAGAAATGTCACGAAATCCCCCGCTCTTCGGGGGTGCCCTCAGCGTCGAGGAACATGTACTAGGGTGTATGTGCGACTCGTTTAGATCATGAGCTGGCACAAAAGCAAGAAAACTACTTTTACAGTATCAATGATCAGTACCGGTGAATGGGATAGGATGGAAAAAGGAACTCCATCCATTATTAAAAAAAAAACTCTACCATATCCCTCTATTGTGTATGAAGTTTATGGTTTCCGTTGGTGTAAATCCAATCACCTGAATTTAAGATGATAAGAAATTCTCCATTGGTAACAAATGGTTATCCATTAAGCGGAGGAAATCTTATTTAAAAAGCATAAAACATAAAGATTAGGTAGGCTCCCAATCTGGCAAGAACGGACTAAGAGGGTCAGCTACCCAGCAAACTTTCATAATTAAATACCGTTACTGTATAGGTAGATCTGATTGTGAAAGACCTATTACTGGATAATTCATGGGTAGAGCCAAAGCGTGTGAACTATACAAGTTCCCAATAACATCAATTAGTTGATTAAATAGTAAATTAAAGTATAAAGTAAAGGCTCCGGTGTATAGAGAAGACCTCACCGTTTAAGAAGTAACCATAGAAACGAAGGAACCCACTATTTCTTTTTTTATTTCTTTTATTTACTATATTTTTGATACCTAGGAAAATACAATTTCTTAGTTCTGTCTTATTTCGCAGTGAAATACCTAAAAAAAAAATCGTGGTCGGGAAGGTTAGAGTAGCCAAAGCCATTGGAATTTTGATTTTATACATTGGAAAAATCCGTTTTGTTATTAATAGACTAGGAAGGGGGAAAAGAATAACTGAAAGAAAGGCAATCAATTAGTTATTCGTCAAAGTTTCATTTATTCAATGACCAGAATTAAACGGGGATATATAGCTCGGAGACGTAGAACAAAAATTCGTTTATTTGCATCAAGCTTTCGAGGGGCTCATTCAAGGCTTACTAGAACTATTACTCAACAGAAAATAAGAGCTTTAGTTTCGGCTCATCGGGATAGGGATAGGAAAAAGAGAGATTTTCGTCGTTTGTGGATCACTAGGATAAACGCAGTAATTCGCGAAAGGGGAGTATCCTATAGTTATAGTAGATTAATACACGATCTGTACAAGAGACAGTTGCTTCTTAACCGTAAAATACTTGCACAAATAGCTATATCAAATAGGAATTGTCTTTATATGATTTCGAACGAAATCATAAAGGAAGTAGATTGGAAAGAATCCACCAGAATAATTTAAATGGAGTTACCCGGAGAATGAACTCCGGGAAGGTAGAGTAGAAATTAGTATGAGAAAATATACTAAAGTAGTCAAAATGAATGAACACGTTCAATTCAATAAAAACAGATTTCTTTTTTTCCGATTCATTTTTTCTTACGACACGATACTCAAATCTAGATTCACTCAAATCTAGATTCTTGTAATTATGATTCAAGTGAAGAAAAAGTAAGCCTATTTATTTCGGGCTTTAAAACCAGTAGTTCTAGCGGTCGACTCGGTTCTTTCAAATTGTTTCTCATTATTGAGAAAAGGTAACAAAGATAAAATACGAGCTTGTTTTATAGCAAGAGTAATTAATCGTTGTTGTTTCAAGGTCAATCTATTCACACGTCTTGATAATATTTTTCCTTGTTCACTAATAAATCGACTAATTAAACTCATGTTTCTATAATCAATTCGATCCCCCGATTGAATCGGGGGCAAACGCCTACGAAAAGATCGCTTGAATTTAAGAAAAGGTCGCTTGGATTTATCCATGGTTTGTTTGTTTAATTTATTCCTTATCCCTAAAATCCTATTTCTTCATTCTAATTCATTTTAAATC